CAAATAAATGGAATTGGATGCTATGTCAATCCCATATATGGAATTGATATTCGCATATATCAAGATAATATTGTAGATTGATATATAGATCCATATCAAATGCAGCCTCTATCTTTATTTTATTCCAGGGGGCAGCTTTATAACAAGAATCTAACTAATAAATAGTATGGTAGAAAGATTCATCTATTTCTTTCTACCATACTATCTATCTATTAGAATACTGCCGATTCTAGTCCACTCATTTCATTTAAGACATGAAATTGGAATCTTTTTCATTTTATTTCGTCAATTTTGGCTAAGAACTCAGAAGTCAAGTTTCATTCAAATTAGTTAATAATTAATCGTTTTGACTGACTGTTTTTACATAAATGATAAGTAGAAAAGCGGTAGGAACTAGAATAAATAGTGCAGTAGCAATAAATGCAAGAATATTTACTTCCATAATCTCATCGGTTTTTTACTTCGCAATAACTCGGGATTTAATCCCATAGAGATGATAAATCTTTGGCCTGTAAATTCAATGAATGAATATTACCTCTCGATGATCTTGAATCAGATCAATATCATGAATAACAATATCTGAACTATCAAATAAATTCGTCGTCGAGAATTGAATAGTATAACATAGGAAGTTCTTTTATCCATACCGCCCCAAACTTGGATTGCTGACCTAACCCAAAATTCCTTTATTTATTTATCATTTTTTATTATCTGTTCTTTTTTTCTCTCTAATCTATCTAGTTCCTTCTTGTACAATCATCTGATGAAGTCTCATCAAATAGCTCTTCCACTTCCAGTGGTCACATAGTTACAAACCCAAACAAACAATAAAAGCTAAATGGAAAAAGAAAGGAGTTTAGAACGAAACTATTTTTGACTTGGAAGACAAAGAAGTGTGATAAAGATGAGACCGTATAAAATGAATATTCATCAAATTTACTATTTTCCGATTTGTTCTTTCGTCGATGGGGCCTTAAAACAAAATGAAAAATAGGAAAAATGATTCATTCGCCTTTCTAAGAGGAGTAGGATCTTTGGTTGATCTGTCCTTCCCCCTCCTTTCTTCGTAGATTATTAGCCCCGGGACACCTATACCAAAAGCTCAGTGTGCAATTTGCATGAAATCTATTTTGCAACTTCAAACTAGTAAGTCAGGTTCCATAAATCCGTAGCCAGAAAAATAAATTGTTTTTTTTTGTTTTTTCTGGAAAGTATTTTCTTATATTCAATTTTGTATTGGACAAGAAAGGAATTCCTTTTGTGTATGCGCGCCTCAAAAAAGTATAGTACTCGATTCCATTACATGCATCGGGGGCAATCGAAAAAGCCAGCATTTCTTGGAATACTGACTATAATGCTACCAATAATTGTACTAATCCAACCGCATATGTCTTTCTCCTACCAAAAGGAAAGAAAAAAGAAATAAGGATTTCCCCTTTGCTTTGACAATGGAATTCTTCCCCCGGTCCCCTTCAGAAAAAGGGAGAGATTTTTTGATATATTTATTGGATCCGTCGGGACTGACGGGGCTCGAACCCGCAGCTTCCGCCTTGACAGGGCGGTGCTCTGACCAATTGAACTACAATCCCAGGGAAATACGGGATCTAGCAGAAAATTTGATTCTTTTTTATCTCCGGATCGGGTATTTCTGAAGTACAAAGGGAGTTATATCATCTCATGGCGGATTGGCGAATTATTGGGCCGAGCTGGATTTGAACCAGCGTAGACATATTGCCAACGAATTTACAGTCCGTCCCCATTAACCGCTCGGGCATCGACCCAGGAAGAATCAATTTTCGACTTATTGGTAATCCATGATCAATTTCCTTTCGTAGTACCCTACCCCCAGGGGAATTCGAATCCCCGCTGCCTCCTTGAAAGAGAGATGTCCTAAACCACTAGACGATGGGGGCCCGCTTGACCAACGGCCATCATACTATGATCATAGTATGATCCGTTTTTTGAAATTGTCAATATAATCAAATGATTCTAGCCGAGGGATCTTTCCCCCTTTCAGAATTGCATAGAATTGTTTTTTATTCGTCATTGACGAATTATTCATTAGAATCGACATTAGAAATCTAGTAGTAGTATTTTTTTTTTTTTTTAATTATTTCAATTGAATTTATTTCTATTCGAGTCGGTCTTGAAACAATTCATTGCATTTTCTCCTAGACTTCCTAGGTAAATCCATTTTATTATTCAACAATGAGCCACTAGACACTATGTATCTACTGCACGTACTTAATGCATATATACTTATGTTTATAATATATGTACATATAGATATTTTATCCACATAGTGAATAATTCCGGAATTAAATAAAAAAGGCCCTTTTAACTCAGTGGTAGAGTAACGCCATGGTAAGGCGTAAGTCATCGGTTCAAATCCGATAAGGGGCTTTGTAAAACCCCAATCTAGTATTCATATTTGATGGGAGAATTTTCTTTTTATTTGTAATAAAAAAAGTAACTAACTGGATAATACATTATCATTATA